AGAAACGGAAGAAAGGGGGGAAGGCGAGGAAGAAACAGATGTAGAAATAGAAACAACTTTCGAAACGAAGGGGACTAAACAGGAACAAGAGGGATCCACCGAAGAAGATCCTTCTCTTTTTTCGGAAGAAAAGGAGGATCCGGACAAAATCGATGAAAGGGAAGAGATCCGAGTGAATGAAAAGGAAAAAACAAGGGATGAATTCAACTTTCAAGAGACATTCTATAAAGATAGCCAAGTTTATAAAACTTCTTATATGGATAGGAATAAAAATAAAGAGAATTCGAAGTTAGAAATATTTAAATTGAAAAAAGATCCATTTTTTTTATGGTTTGAAAAACAATAAATTAAATAAGAAAATAAGAAATTAAACTAAGAAAATAAGAAATTAAACGAAATTCATTCTTAAATTAAAAGAAATTCATTATTAAATAATAAATTAATTATTCCAACTATTAAATAGAATAAGACTATTAAATAGAATTAAGAATTTCATTTTTTTTTTGTTGAAAAAAAAAAATAGAACTTATAAAAAATTCAAATTAAAAAAAAAACAAAAAGGAATAAATTAATAAAAAAATTAATACAAACAATAAATACAATAAGAGATAAGAAGAGATGCGACCGCCCCCTACATATTTGATACCTTCTCCGAAAAAGAAACTTGTAAGACCGAAACCATTCGTAATTCCATCAATTACTCGTCTATCCAAAAAATGAATTAGTTCAGCTAGTCCTCTTATACCCTGAGTTAAGGATATTGTATAAAAAGCATCTATGTAACCACGATTATATGACCAATCATATATCCCATTTCTTATTCTGTCCCCTAAAATTCTATTAGGACCTCTTTTAGAAAACGAATTTAGTAAGTTCAAATTTTGTAAAGATGAATAAATAGGCTTATATAAAAAAGACGCTATAAATATTCCGAAAAAAGCTATACTGACAGAAAAACTTGCATTTGTCACAAATTCATACCAATCCACCGAATTATTTGAATTCGGATGTAAAAGGTTTATAGACGGATTTAACAATTTAGATAATATATCCAAATGAATTTCTTCTTGATTAAAAGCAAAGGGAATTCCTACGACCCCAACAAACAAAGTAAATATCACTAATATAACGATAGAAAATAACATGGTATTGTCCGATTCATGAGGATAAGAGAAAGTATTTTTAGTGACAAAATTAGTAATAGTAATAAAAGGGTGTATCCTGTTTTTTCCATTACCATCAATTTGATATGTCTTATTCGAAAAAAAAGAAGCTCTTTCATTATTATTCATTGTTAATAAACTTAATAAACAAAAATGATTTTTAATCGTTTTTGGCACTTCTTTTCCCCATAGAGATATTGAATAGCAGGAACTACTTTTTTGACCATTGTAATTTTGAAAATGAACATTGAAATGTCCCTCAAAAGTAAGTAAATAGATTCGAAACATATAAAATGCGGTTAATCCTGCTGTGGAACAAGCTATTATTGCGAAAATAGGTGAATACAACCAACTATCATTAAGAATTTCATCTTTGGACCAAAAACAAGCAAGGGGGGGAATACCACAAAGAGAAAGTGTACCTACTAAAAAAGCAGTTTTTGTAATTGGTACATGCTTTTTTAAACCTCCCATAAGAACCATATTCTGACTTTTATCTGGAGAATATCCAACAATAGCTTCCATTGAATGAATAATTGATCCGGATCCTAAAAACAACAATGCTTTTGAATAAGCATGAGTAATCAAATGAAATAAAGCGGCTCGATAAGACCCCATACCTAGAGCCAACATCATATAACCCAATTGAGACATTGTAGAATAAGCTAAACCTCTTTTAATATCTTTTTGAGCAAGAGCTAAAGTAGCTCCTAATAATACTGTTATTATACCTATTAAAGATATTAAATTCATTATGTAAGGTATGATTATAAAAAGAGGAAGAAGTCGAGCTACAAGAAAAATGCCCGCTGCTACCATAGTAGCGGCATGTATAAGAGCCGAAATGGGAGTAGGGCCTTCCATGGCATCAGGTAACCATACATGAAGGGGAAATTGTGCCGATTTCGCAACTGCACCTGCAAATAAAAGAAAGGCACACAAAGTAAGAAATAAAAAAGGAACCTCATTATTATAAATCAAGTTATTCAATATTTGGAACAAATCCCGAAATTCAAAACTACCGGTTATCCAATAAAGACCTAAAATTCCTAATAATAAACCAAAATCGCCTACACGATTCGTTACAAACGCTTTTTGACAAGCAGTCGCCGCACTAGGTCGTGTGAACCAAAAACCTATTAATAGGTAAGAACACATTCCAACTAATTCCCAAAAAATATAAATTTGTATCAAATTCGAACTAGTAACTAATCCCAACATGGAAGTATTGAAAAAACTCATATAAGCAAAAAATCTCAAATATCCTTGATCATGAGACATATAATTGTCACTATAAAAAAGAACCAAAATTCCAACAGTAGTAATTAATATTAACATAATAGAAGTAAGTGGATCTATTAAGTGACCGAACTCTAAAGAAAAATCATTATTAATGGTCCAAGACCATACATATTGATAGATAAAACTTCTATTTATTTGCTGAATAGATAGATAGACCGAAAGTATCATAACTATACTTAACAAGAAAATACTAGGAAAAGCCCACATACGGCGAAGATTTTTTGTTGCCGTTGGAAAAAGTAGAAGTCCCACTCCTATTAACATAGGAACTGGAAGTGGAATGAAGGGGATAATCCATGAATATTGATATGTATATTCCATAAAAAAACCTTTTTATTTTTAATTAATTCTTTATAATTCACCGGCTCTTATATCTTTTTATAGGTTCAATAAAAAATCAAGATATGGAATACTTAAATAGAATTTTCTATTCCTAATTATTCTGAATCTTTCTTCTTTAACCAATATTTCAAATATTCAAATCAAGAAGTTAGAATTGGTCAAATGATATGAATATGATCAAGTTACTATTTATATTTAAAATGAAATAAGACAATAATTCATTTTATTAATATTGAATATTAAGTAAAATTTTTATGAAAATGAAGAAAAAAATGAAGAAAAAAATTCAATTATTATTACGTATTACGTATTAGGATAATTTATATGCATAGAGCAAATAATTACACCAAAATCGAGTAGTTAATACATTACTTTATTTTGATAGAAATAATAGGATGGTCCATACCAAAACGGGCGCAATAAAAAAAAGAACTCGTTTTTTTTATTAGTTCGTTTATTCATAATCATTAACTAATTCATGATAGAACTGATTATACTCCATTCGAATAAAAGATATTTTTTTTCTTTGTAGAAAACGCTAGAATATCCCACACTTTTCTTTCAATACCAGGGAGAAGAAATAGAATTAAAAGAAAAGACGAAATTACTAAGACAACTTTTAGAAAATCATGTATTCTTTGATTAACTACTAGTTTAATTCAAATTTTTAAATCCAAAAAATGTGTACTCGTTCTTTTCTTTTGAGTTTGACCAACTAATAAAAAACTAAAGTAATTTCAGTAATTTGGAATTTGTTAGGTAAGGATTGGTTTTTTTTGAACTTTTCGGTGTATTTTGTTACATGTATAAATATAGCACGACGAAAATAGACAGAGATATAAAAAAAAGAAAAAATGGAATTGTTTGACCAATAGATGTCTTTCACATTCAACTAGAGAAATGAATAACTTTTTTTCAAATTTTTAATGGCAGTTCCAAAAAAAAGTACTTCTATATCAAAAAAACGTATTCGTAAAAACATTTGGAAAAAGAAGGTATATCGGGCAGCGTTGAAAGCTTTTTCCTTAGCGAAGTCTCTTTCTACCGGGAATTCAAAAAGTTTTTTTGTACGACAATTAAATAGTCAAACACTAGATTAACTAATCTTAATCTGAAAATGGTACTTTTTTTTTTTTAAAAAAAAAAAAAAAAGATACAAGGTTTCACTTTTTTTTGAATATGTTTTATCCGGTGGGGATTCTTATTTTCCTCATCGGTACAATTATCTGTCATATCATCATAATAAATAATAAAATTACAAAAAAAGTTTTTTCTTAGACAAAATGTTCAGTTCAGTCCAATATCGAATTCGTTTTCGAAATCCTAAAGAAAATTCTTTACATGACGAAAAACCAACCTAAGGCCTAAGGGTTAATATAAAGCTCTACAAATAGTTAAATAAAAAAATTTTGAATGTCACACTGTACTGTGATCCATAAAAAGACTTTTTTTGTTCATTGATAAAAAAAGTGCATCTTCGATTTATAAAATCAGATAAATGAGAAATGAATTTTAAAATTAAAAAATGAAATGATAATAAAGATTTTTATGGGGAACGCTTCAATCCATATTGAAACGAAACGAGTTTTTTCTCATCACTTTGAATGAAAATGAAAAAAAAAATATTGAATTGACTCCTTCAATCTCGACGATTAAATAATAATAGATTATTATTATTTCGAGTACGCCGCTATGGTGAAATCGGTAGACACGCTGCTCTTAGGAAGCAGTGCTAGAGCATCTCGGTTCGAGTCCGAGTGGCGGCATGGCATCTTCTAAAACAAATGGAATAAGTCCTATAATAAATTCAATTCCTGATTTCAATTCCGTAGAATTGGTTTACCCCACTTTTTCATTTTAATAAAAATAAATTTATGATATTTTCCACCTTAGAACATATATTAACTCATATATCCTTTTCGATCATTTCAATAGTAATTACTATTTTTTTGATAAGCTTATCGGTCGATGAAATCGTAGGACTATATGATTCGTCAGAAAAAGGCATGATAGCTACTTTTTTATGTATAACAGGCTTATTAGTCACTCGTTGGATTTATTCGGGACATTTCCCGTTAAGTGATTTATATGAATCATTAATTTTTCTTTCATGGAGTTTCTCCGTTATTCATATGGTTCCGTATTTTAAAAAACATAAAAATTATTTAAGCACAATAACCGCGCCAAGTACTA